ATACACCAAAATGCAGGTGCTGCACCAAACGCTGGTGGTTGTTTCTTGTTGTAAGTGAATGCAATGAAAAGACCCGGAAATAACGAATAATGAAACAATTCATATATTGACATTTCGTGCTCATTAAAAAATTTCTGTTATTCCCATCATCCGGTAACCACAGGATGATCCACAAGAAAGGCGGCAGGATTCGAACCTATGGCCGGCCCACCCCTGACCTGCTGGGTTGGGTGGCCGGGTTAGCACCCCTCGTCGCCTCTGTACTCGAAACAGATGCGCTTCGCTACCCAGCGCGTAACCTTGTCTCCTCACTATAAGAGAGTAGCTGCCAAAACAAGCTCTCTAAGGCTAAGGTCGCACCTCAGATGCGAAGTCAACAAGGGAATCGCTTGAGAACTAACTGCATACCTGAAGTTAGCTTGTGTGCGCATAGCCTTATCTTATCTTTTAAGACTTCCTTTAGGAGGCTAGAAAGTGTTTGTTTTGAGGGCAGCTAAGCCTACTTCTCATGCCCCCACTCATTGATTAGCCGATACGAGAGATGGAGTTAAGCTACATCAGCTATAGAATCGAACAATGGACCGGAAAGCAACCAAGATCGGAAAGAAGAGCTGGCAACGTTTTTCCTTCTTCAGAACAAGCAAACTAGCTACTCCTATTATAGCCCCTGAGGTTATAGATAGTTTGTTTAGTGTGGTTCTATAAAGAGATTCTTATTAGTTAGTAGAAAGCCATTCCCTGGGAGTTCCACCAGCGGCCTGAAGGCCTTCCCCCTGGCTCCCGCTTGTGCTTCTAAGACCTAGACTAAGAAGTAAAAGTAGACTTACTTCTTAGCTTCAGGCACTTCCAAGTCACCTAGAGCAGGCCTTAATGACTTACCGACCGAAGGCATTGGTACGTACTGACTTGACTGCGCTTGGATTCTCGAACTCTAAGAGCGGATTGAAGGAAGACATCCGATTCGATGGCATCTGTCCGCTTTCAACCCTTTGCTCCTTCTTCTAACTTATACAGCTTTCTGTAATTCCATCTAATTGGCCTATCGGTGATATAGACTCTTCCTGACGAGTTGCCTACCAGGTAGCTGCCTATAGCTTTTACCTAGTTCATTTCCTGGTAAGGGGATCTACTACTTATCTAAATAGAAAGATAGGGCCAAAGTCAAGTGATTCAACTCAAGCACGAACCGCTACCTCCTCTTCTCCGAGTTCAGCAGAAAAAAAGGAAAACTCGTTAGCTCATAACAGCGCATTCGTTCACTCAAACGGCGCATTTGTGAGCTCCAAGTCCAAGAGCCTATCCGGTATGAGAAGTTAAGGGTGAATTTCTCTTCTTTAGCGAGAGTCGAAAGGTCGTGAGCCAGTGGCTATGGGGAAGGAAGGGTCTAAGTAAGGAGCTATTGATAGTGACGAACTTTCACGTGGTGAATTGGGCTTTGGCTAGGAAGTGGACAAAGCGTCTCTTGCAAAAAAGGGTGGTTAGAAAAGTAGGTAAAAAAGAGTAGCAGTCCCTCTTTTTTGACTCTCTTGAGTAAGCAAGTAAACTACCTTCGACTAGAGATTGGCTTGGTAGTTCAGAGTCACCGAGGAGAGGAGAGGTTGAGAAGAAGACAATGAATGGAATGGTCCGGCAGTCGTTCTAGAAGATCTACTTAGTCTTAGTTCAGCTAGTCCAATAATTAGATCACCGCGAGCGAAGCTGCTCTAGGTGGGAAGTGGAGAAGTTCAAGAGAAATTCATTCTTTTCAGGTCAGAATCTGATTGATTTTGCCCTCCCTCAAGTGGTATACCCTTGGTTAACAACCGACATGTGAGATTGTATTTTAGAGACTGTCTCGGGGAAGAAAGGAACTGAGAGAACAGAAGAACTTGATCTTAAACTTATTTACATATGCTATTTTAATATCATTTACTTTGGGGGTTGGTTTCAGGAAATGAGAGCATTGACATTCAATCTGGCATATTCGCTTACGAAATTGAGTTCTTAGGTCTCAAAGCCTGATTGAAGCGTTGTAACATCCACTGACTAAAAGAACGACATAGATAAAATCTTCCTTTTCGTTCTACTTAGGTGGAGCAATCTTAACTCACGACAGAATATAAAAGAAGACCACAGGCCTGTGTAGACACCTGAACGAACTCATGTGGACACTCTTCAGCCCGAGGACAATCTTTCAAATACACTAAAATGGACCTTTTTTTATTTTCTTTGCTGATTCCTCTCAATGAAATTTTCCATGTTGCACTAAGTTACTTACGGATGTATGCATGCGGTCCGGGAACACTTTGGGGTGAACACCCATCCAAACAAGTAGAGTCAATAGTTCAGCATTTAGGCCATAACATCTAGCAAAAAAAATCTTTAACCCAACAAGTGCTCTCCGAACCAAGCTAGATAGTTTCCTATCACTAGGCTCACCAACCAACCTGGACTTTGATTCTTATTATTCCTACCGGATATCAAAACCATAAGGATTGTTTCCAGCCATGAGTTCCCATATGACATAAGCGCTCTTGGGTGGGGTGGGCCATTCCATCCAATTTTTGAGAAGGGGCCCAATCTCGTATTTGATGGTCGGCGGGGCGATAGGCTTCGCTTCTACGACTGCCTTCCCGGCCGTTGCAAAGACTGAGCGAGAACGGTAAAGAGCGATGTCGTTGCGCGGGGATGCGATTCGCCAAGCTAAAGCTGCCCGGCCCTACCGGATTAGGAATGCGAAGGCCTTTCCTTCGAAAGTTTTTTGAATTTTTTTTTGTAGTGACTTCGAATCAAAAGGCCTCCCCCTTTTTCTCATTTTGTTTGAAGCGGGCCAAATAAAGAATGAAATGAAGAAATAGGAGAAGGTACTATAAAAATTTTTTGGTTTAAGGGCTGCTCGCTCTACCGAAATACCAAAGGCTTTCGAGGCTTACACCTCTTACACGACCTAAAAAAGCTTTCAGTAGCGCCCTTACTCTATCAAGTAAGCAAATAGGAATTACCTTAAAATCTAAGCCTTTTGAAGTGCCAGTAGTTGTAGCTGTGGGTAGGGCTTTCGTTCTTATCGCTCCGGGTTCCGATCTATATGACCTCCGGACGGTACAAAGTAAACTTATTCCGTAGAGGCAGGTAATAACCTAACTCTGTTCAACGGGGGCCCTACGTACTTGTCCAGTCCAGGACAACTGAGATCTTCCGTTCTGCGTGCGTGGGAACAGCTCAAACAAAGAAAAGTCTGGTCTGAATTCAGGCACGGCCCGCCCGTCTGCTGCTAGGTCGGGGAATGGCGCCAGTCGAGGGCGCCGCTATGCCCCTTAATCATATCGAATGGTCCTTCGACCTTCGTTTGATTTTTGCGGCCGGCATAGATCTCATGAGACCCGCCCACTATTACTACGAAAAAAGAGCCCTGCCCTTTTCCTTCGCTACTAGGAGAGTAAGCTACTTCTATTAGCGAAGGACCTTGAGTCGAATTGATCGTGTCATGTGCAACGTCCATCAATGATGGTTCATTAATGTCCATTGATTTAGACTCCTTCCCTCTTCCCAACTACGAAAAAGAGCGAGAGGCGAAGAGCAAACCAAGAACGGAAACGGAAGTCTTTTTACTCCCCAGTCTCTCTTAAATAAAGCTCGCCAAGGCGACCTGGGCAGGTCGGCCGGGTCTTTCCCTGTTGTTCTGTTTCCGCCACGAGAAAGACGCACGGAAGAAGTATGCCCAGCGCGCAGAAGATCCGTTGATAGTTTCTGTTGTCTCGGTAGGGAACTTTACTATCTTTTCCCCTCTTGTATTGAATCAATCAAAAAAGAGGTCAGCGCTACGGCCTCCTATTGTTTGATCCAATATTGACCAGGGACGAGCCCCGACTTCCATAGGTCCTTGGTTTGACCTCCTTAACAGGGGTCACCTTGCTTTTAAGAAAGCGGAGCAGGGCCAATTTATCGTACTTGCTTAGTGTGTCCTCCTTTCGTCGAGTGCTCTTCCCGGTTCACCGGGCTGTTAGCCTACCAAGCACTTGCCTGCTGCTCCTGCCGCCCGCTTGGCGGGCGGAGCGCTCGTTATCCTTACTGTTCTCTCTGCGGGGCCCCCTCCCATTGCTCTAGCCATAAGCAATGGCAGCTCCAGCTCGCAACCACGGGGGCTTGCCCTTCGAGGCCAGAGTGGGCTCAGCAGTCAGCCTCCATTCGAATTACGTTAGGGGGTCTTTCGCTTTTGCCAGATCTAGAGAGATACTACGAGTCCTCCGTCCCAGATTCTATCGCCGCGGCCATCTGGTTCACCGGTACTACCAAAAAGTCTCATGCTTACGTTACTCTTATTGATGGTTTTCTTATCTTGGACCACGAAGACTCCGGTCGTGCTTCTGGTTTCTATTCTCATCATCATATTGATGAAAAATCTCCTCGTGCTCTGCCATAAGAACTTGGAGTCTGTATCATGGTGAAGGTAAGGTAACGCTGCGATTCTTGCTCAAAAAACAGACCGAAAGCGTTCGAGTTATTGGCTCGTTCGATCTGGCAGCATTCATGAGTCGCTCGTTCAACTGTCCCTCGGAGACACGGTCGAGAAATGCCATTACCAGGGTAACCTCCGTCCTTTCTTTCTCTCGGTCTCACCCAACAAGATACGGCTCAGCCAAAAAACGTGAGCGCCCCTGCGCGAGCCTTATTTAATTTAAAAAGTAAAGCTTTGGCTCCCTAAACGAAAGACTAAAGAAATGGAAAAAAAAAAGGGGGGGGACTTCCGCAACGGGCTATGCCACCCAAACCAACTGAGGGAAGTCGCATCCGTCCCATCGCAAGCACCTACAATGTCATGATCACATTGGTTTACCCTTTTTTTCTTTGGTAGTTTAACGGACGGTCGCCCCTCCAACAAGAAAGGGTATAAATATGAAAACTTCTCTGCCATTTGGATCGGAGAATTTATGGAGGAAGTCGGGTTTTAAATTTCCAGAAACCACACGATTATATAGCCAAAGGGAATAGGCCGCGCCTAAAATCATCCCAAGCGCTGCTAATGTGGCTACTAAGCTATTTCTTTGGAAAGCTCCTACTAAGATGAGAAATTCCCCGATAAAGCTGCTAGTACCAGGTAAACTCATATTGGCTAAAGTGAAAAAGAAGAAAATGGTAGAGAAATTCGGCATGGTGCTCACTAAACCTCCGTAATATCTAACAAGTCGAGTCTTATGTCGGTCATATAGAACACCAACACATAGAAAAAGGGCTGAAGAAACCAGTCCATGACTTAACATCGGTAGAATGCTACCTCCAATTCCCTGTATGTTCAGACTAAACATACCAATAGTCACAAAATTCATATGGGCTACTGAGGAGTAAGCAATGATCTTCTTAAGATCGATCTGTCTTAAAGTGGTCAAGGAAGTATATATTATAGCAATCGCGCTTAGAGTATAAATGAAAGGAGTGAAACAAAGTGTCGCTTCAGGAAACATGGGTATTGAAAATCTTAAAAACCCGTAAGTTCCCAATTTTAAAAGAATTCCTGCCAAGATAACGGATCCTGCCGTGGGTGCCTCTACATGAGCTTCGGGTAACCAAATATGAACTGGTACCATAGGAACTTTGACAGCGAAAGAGGCGAAAAAAGCAATCCATAAAAAGATTTGGCGCCGCTCACTAAATTCTGTGGTTAATAAGATTTGTAAATCGGTGGTTCCTGTTTGGAGAAGAATCAACAGAATAGCTAATAGCATAAAAACAGATCCAAGTAAAGTATAAAGGAAAAACTGATATGCTGCCTTGATCTTTCTTTGTCTCGAACCCCATACCCCTATAATAATGGTAGAGTAAGGGGTGGCCCCAAAGCGGAATTGACCAGTAGTGGTTGGTCGAAGCTCCAGTAGGTAGCCACTCCCTTCTCAGGGAACCGTACGTGATACTTCCGCATCATACGGCTCCGTCCCGAGCTTCCGTCGTCGGCCCTTGTCATTAGACCACTATCTATGCATGTATTTTCAGCCTGGACTCTCGAATCTTTTGCTTTTCGGGTAGTGGCGAACAATGCTGCTTGCGTTGCGGGGGATGCCCGCGCGTAGGGCCCGGCCTGCTTCCCGCCCGAAAGAACCGCTCACTAGCTAGCCGGACTAGTGAGGGGGCCCCATTTTTAGACATACTAAAACCATGCCTTTCGAACCGAACGTAAGGCCCGTCTTCCAAATCAAAAAAGAAATGGACTCGTTGGGAAGAAAGATGGAGTGCGGTCTGTAGAGCACATGTAACGCACCGTCGGGTTGCTCACGCAGGCGGATCTCTCTCTCTAGATATCTATGGATCTCTAGAGAGAGATGTGAAAGTAATAGCCTTATGTTATGGCCGCTCCCCGACTTACGGCCTTTACGCTACTACTACTGTTACTGTGAGCGGTTCAAATTCCAATTTTGTTGATCTTTCCCAATCATTCTGGCCGGAACTTGTACGCAGCACTTGTTAAAGGTTTAGAACTCTTTTTTTATCTGAATCTAAAGGACAGGACCTTACCCTATTCTCGAACCCTCCGCGGAGCTCTACCCTGCCCGCATTTCCTTTTTTTTAAGGGGGTCGCAGAAATGTCTCCACCTCCCGCCAACAGTCTTTCTTCGGAATTTTACTGAACGGGTCGATCCTCTCCTCCCGTTTGTTTTATTTTAGCAACCTATCCTAAGGTCTCCTCGCCAAGAGCTCCCCGGTGACGACAGAGGAACCAACCCGCCTGCTGGGGCGGGGCGGCTTTTTTGTTTCACAATAAGACCTGGACGATTATCCCTACCCTCGGTAGCTTACGAGTTTACGTCCATCCCTGGTTGGGTACAGTTTCCTTTCGATTTCTTCCTTGTAGCCGTTACCAGAATTCGCGCAAGTGTGTCCACACCCTCCAAACTTACTTGACGAGGAATCCATTCTCGCGAACAAACACAACTCCTACACACACCCAGGAGCACCCCTTCCTGCATATTCATACAAGACCCGAGTAGGCGAGTCGAGGTCCTACAAGGTACCCACTACTCAGAGTACCCTCCCCAAAAAGGGAAAAAGATGTGTCTGTCAGGTTCGGTTCTTCTTAGTTAAGTTGGGCGGGTTCGACCAGAAATGCTATGCTTACGCACAAGACTACCCCTCTTCCCGAAAGCTTCGCGGAGACTACTTTACGACGACGGACGACCGCCCGTAGGGGGTTTACTGCACAAGGCCCCTGCAGAGGAAAAGCTTTATCCTAGCGAATAGAAGATGCTCAGCTCCGCACAACATAGGGATTGGCACGCTTTCGAAAAGAACATAGAATAGTAGAAGATCCAGCATGCAGAACACGGCGATCATTAGAAATTCACGAATTAGAGATGCTGTAATATACTCTTTCCCATAACTTCTCATACCAGACCAACCCACTAAAATGCAAATAGGGATCAAAAATGTGGTTAATATCACGAAGAATAAAGAGATACCGTCTATACCCAAATAAAAATTTATGTTTTCATAAGGAAGCCATCGAAGGCTTTCCACAAATTGAGATTTGGCCGT